TAGTTGGAGAAGGGGTTGAAGAAAAACCTTGTATACAGACTCATGTAAAGTATATGAGTGCTTCCGCATTTATTCAATATTAGTTAGATTAATAAAATTGAATATCTAATTAGATTTCTTTTTTATATTTATTTAAATTTTTAATAGTTCTAAATTTTCTCTAATTTTCTATTAAGATTCTTCATTTTTATTATTAAATTAATATTTTTATTTAATATATTATTTCATTTTTTCATTTTAATCCAAGAATTTCAATTCTATTTCCATTATAAGAAAAATGAAATTCTTTCTTTTCGGTAAGAATTTCAGAGGCTGTTTTCCGATTGTTTTAGAGAACGAATCGGGAGACAGTAAGGATTAGATCAAATGGAAATAAGAGATGCAAATAAGAGTATGAGTATGCAAAGTAATCTATCTTGATTCTCTATTTTTTACTTTTGAGTTAATGAAATGGGGGGCAAAAGAAAACATAGGTCTTTTTATTCCTACCTGTTACTAAGATTAATTCCCTTAATACTTCAAAAGATATCTCTGAATTTTTTTTCTTTATGCTTAATATTTTTTTATTCTACTAGAAATCAGATAAGAACTTGTTAGATGTTCTAATTGGATTTATTGGATTGTTTCGTCAATGGTGTTATCCCGGAATCTTTTTTTGACTCTGTACCAGCGATTCCACTATTATTATAAAATTTTTAGTGAAAAATAAATAAAAAAAAGAACATAATACAAGATAAAATAATACAAGAAAAATTAGTAAACAATAATGAAATAATTCCTTCATATTGATAGAGATAGGAGACAAAATTTACATGGATATAGTAAGTCTTGCTTGGGCTGCTTTAATGGTAGTTTTTACATTTTCCCTTTCCCTTGTAGTATGGGGAAGAAGTGGACTCTAAGGGTACTACTAATTGAGTTAAGGGATCAAACTGTATCAATTGTTTTATAGCTGGGTTCTGAAATTTTTTAACTATTGAATTTAGTTATTTTATTAATTTTATTATTAATACTAATTAATGAAATGCAATTATATCTGCATTTTGGAATTCTATTGTATTCCAGTGGTGTAATGTATTCTATGTATAATATTGAAAATACTCTTTAAATCAAACAAATATTTGAATTGTTACCATCTTCGTATTTTGAAAGTCAAGGGAGTACAAATAATAGGAAATTGATTCCTATTCTAACCAAATTCTTTCTAAGATTTCTATTTCGATGAACTGGTTACCACCAATCTTTTCGAAATATGAAAAACTTTTTCATAGAACTCCCGGATCATCTGTCAATTAATTAATTAATCAATTGATTTTTCAGAATGCTAAAAAGATTACTTTATTTATCATATTTATTAAAAAATAGGATACTGAATAGGATACCGGGATTCTGAAAAGAATAAGAAATAAAAAAATTCAAATCAGAAGAATAAGAGTTGCTTTTTGATTATTTCAGATTGATTGGAACCAATACAAATAAAATAGATTAGATGAAACAAAGAAAAAAATGTGGACGCTATGTTATTTACATAACATATATAGAATGGAAATTCTATATCGATATCTATCTATAGATAGTATGAATATGAAAATCAATATTTAAAGATTGGTACATATTAAAGCTCTATTTTTATAGAATAAATAAAACATAGAGTAAAACTTTATACACTACAATAATAGATAGTATAGTAGAAAGAAATAGATTTGATTTCTTTCTACTATACTATATGGATTTCATAGAATTCTGCTGATTGTAGTCTGATCATTTCATTTAAAACGAAGACCCGAAATTGAAATCCTTTTTTCATTTTTTTCATTCAATCATTGTCATTGCGTTGATAATAAATCAGAATTCATGTTTAAGTAAAATTTAAAATTAGTTACTTTGACTTACCGTTTTTACGTAAATTATAAGTAAAAAGGCAGTAGGAACTAGAATGAAGAGTGCAGTAGCTATAAATGCGAGAATATTTACTTCCATAAATCTCTATGTTTTCTTTCTCTTTTATTTCTAAAAAATACTTCGGGATTTAATCCCATAGAAATGATAAATCTTTCGTCGGTAAATTCAATGGTATAATTTTTATCTCGATGATATCAAATCGGATCAATATCACGAATAACAATATCTGAGCAATCAAATCGATTCATCGTCGAGAATTAAATAGTATAACATAGGAAGATCTTTTATCCATACCAAATCAAAAAAATTACTTTCTGATGCAATCAAAAATTCCTTTTCCTTTTTTCTTTCTTCGAAAGAAAGAAAAAAAGGGGATCCCGTTTAGAAATGAGATTTTTTTGTTATTTTTATTCCCTTTCACACACGAAATCAATTGATATTTTTTTTCATTGGATTTGTATCCATCGGGACTGACGGGGCTCGAACCCGCAGCTTCCGCCTTGACAGGGCGGTGCTCTGACCAATTGAACTACAATCCCAGGAAAAAATCGTATATCATACATACATATTCTTACAATTTCATTCAAACCTTTTCTTTTTCTATTTGAGATTCGAATCGTTGTACTGTAACTGAAAGAGGCGGACTCTTTTATATATTGATATATATATGGGTCTGCACTTTAGCGAGATCGACACGGATTACTCGTAATCCGTTCGTTATTGCCCAATTGCCCAATCGATTGAAAAATGAATCAATGAAACAAAAAAAAGACTCTTTTTTTTTTACTTTAATCCTTTCCTTAGACTTTATACTTACGGATCCTGTAAGGAATTTAGCAAAATCCGAATTTGTGGAAAAAATATGTAATACGGAAAAAAGAAATAGCACTAGGGATGTATGAAATTTTTATTCTTCCGTATCCGAGCCCATCGGTCATTTTCAGAGAACAACAAATGGGTTATATCATTTCATGGTGGATCAGCAAATTTTTGGGCCGAGCTGGATTTGAACCAGCGTAGACATATTGCCAACGAATTTACAGTCCGTCCCCATTAACCGCTCGGGCATCGACCCAGGAAGAATCAATTTCAGTCTTTATTGATAATCCCTGATCAATTTCCTTTCGTAGTATCCTACCCCCAGGGGAAGTCGAATCCCCGTTGCCTCCTTGAAAGAGAGATGTCCTAAACCACTAGACGATGGGGGCATACTTGCCCGACCGCCATTATACTATGTTCATAGTATGAACAGTTTTTTGAAATTGTCAATATAATGGAATGATATGATTCGATCAGAAGGATCTTTCCAGCTTTCAGAATTCCATAAAATTTTTTGATTCATCATTTAAATTTCGAAATTGTTCATTCCCATCACCAATTTTATAATAAAAAAAAAATAGAAAAAAGATAAGTAATGCGAAAGAAAACAAAAGAAAGAGAGAATCCTTTCAGGGAATGATTGATTTGTTGGAAGAGGCGAGGCATTAAAACCTCATTTCTTTCACTTCTAATATAAATCATTTTTTAACTATACTCTATTCACTAGGTAAATCCAATTTCTTGTTCCTTAATGAGTTGCTATGTACAAAAAATAGATCTATGTACATATATTCTAATCTTATTATCTTATTTATATATAGAATATAATAAGTATATGCAGTAACAAATAGATGTACTAAACTCATATTGGCTGGTTCCTTATTCAGGAATTGAATCAAATGAGGCCCCTTTAACTCAGTGTGGTAGAGTAACGCCATGGTAAGGCGTAAGTCATCGGTTCAAATCCGATAAGGGGCTTTTGACTTTTTTTTCATAAAATACTAAGAGCGGTATTCCTATTTGAAGGAAGAATAGAGATATTCTTGATATTTGTAAGAAGTTTCCGTTTGTAAATAAAAATAAAAAAAAACTAAGGAATAGTATAATTTCATTAAAAAATGGAATTCTTAATTTTAATAAGTTATTGTTATCATTCTAATGAATTCGAATATAGTAAACTAATTCTAGTTAGAAAGTGAATTATTCTTATTTCTCGAAATATATTAATTTAATTATATATATATTTTAGAATGTGATATCTCCTTTAATTGTCAGATATTCCTATTTTCTATTATTCTAATCAAAAAAATGGGAAAGATTCTAAAAAAAAAGTAAGTGGACCTAACCCATTGAATCATAACTATATCTACTATTCTGATATTCAAATTCGATAGAAATGAAATTCGAACAGTGGATCTTTTTTTCGTTTTTAATACCTCTTTGGTTTGGACTCCGCAAGAATCCTGTCGATATTTCTGATTAAATCTTATTGTTCCTAGAGGTTCTATAGGAATAAATTGCTACTCCCCTCCTCCACGAAGAAGGGCTTATTCTAAGTTCCAACATACAAGTCATTTGACTTTAAAATATCTTTTTTCCGAATATCAGAAAAGATAAAATTACATTTCTATTATTTCTTTAAGATATGATATATATCTATAGAAATAAGAAATAATAGAAAAATCTATCAAATCATGACTTTGCGTATCAAATATTTTCTTTTCATATCTATGCATACGAGATTTTTACGGCAATTAATGGATGCGAAAACGAAACTTTCACTTAAGAATCTATTATTATTAAAAAAATTCCATACAATATTAAAGAAAGAATCTGACAGATAGATAAAAAAAAGTAAATAGAAAAAAATATTCGAATTTCTTACCTCGATCTGCAAACAAAAAAGTATACTTTGGATTTTTTTTAATCTGAAAGAAAGAAAAATAGAACAAAGAAGACAATAAAAGAAATAAATGTAAAATAGTGTAAAATAGAAAGTAAAAATATGATCCTCTAGTAGTTTCCTAGACATAGAAATTAGAAGAATATATAAAACTATTTTTTTTATTTCACGAACAAGATTTAAGAATAAGATTATTTGGTAAAAGGAGAGTAGTATGTCTGGGGATCTACTGGGAACGAGAGTTCGAAAAGGGATCATTTGTTTCTTGAACAGTTCTTTAAATTTTAAATAAATTATTTATCGGATTTACGAGTCATAAGACAATTCCTGATTCATGGCTTAGGGGATTTTTAAGAATAGAAAGGAATAACCGAAT